GAAGCAAATTGTTGTGTGGAGGAATCAATATCTCGACATAAGCCAAGAGGCAGATCTTGTGCCACTCCACCTGGTCGTATGAAACTGGCATGCATCCTGGCTCCCGAGACTCTTTCATAGAATTCCAACAATTTTTCCCGCTCCTCAAAAGCCCACAGGAACGGAGTTGATGCTCCCACATCCATAGCATGAGTAGTTAAAGCAAGTGAATGATTTGAAATTCGAGTTATTTCACGGAATAACACTCGTATATATTGAGCTCGTAATGGTACCTCGCAATTCAAAAGTCTCTCTACGGCTGAAGAATGAGCGTGTTCTTGGGCCATCATAGAAACATAGATAGGGTCGACGACGGAACGAACAACGAAACTTTACGACAGCTTTTTCGTACACGTTCACTTGCATCACATACACAAGTGCTCTCTGAACCGTGCAATAAGGTCACCCATAACACGGCTCTCCCATTTGAGTTATCTTAGCCCCCAGCCATGCTATTCAAGAATATTAGAAAAATGGCAGCGTAAGGTAACAACTAGTATTGAAAGCTGGTCGCCTTTGGAAGCGTTCGCTGGTAACCAAAGCGTATCGTTCCCGCAACCACTTTTGTACTTTGTTTATAGCTTTTTTAGGTTATGCAATAGAAGGGGGCTTGCACTTGAATTGAAGTAGCGCTTTTGGAATATGAGTAGGGCTCCTAGGTGGCGCGTTCGTGGAGGCAACCCGAAGGAAGAGCAAAAAGAAGGTTGGGTGCTTGTGGGGCAAGGCCACCCGGCCTCGAATAGGAGGGGGCTTAGCTCTGGATCCTCCCTGCTTGCAGAAATGAATGGATCAGAAGGGGGCTGGATTCTCTATTTCCGGGCCGGGCGGGAGGTGAAGGCCATAAGAGAAGATTGCCCTCCCGCTAAGGAAGAGGGGAAAAAGGCGCTGTCATCTATCTCGACCAGTTTCCCGAGGCGTTGGAAATCCAGACCGGCTCAGAGAATCACTGGTGCTATTTAGCCCTTCGTTTCGACAACAAAGAAGTCATCTTTGACGATTTCCCATTCCTTCCCTGCCGAGCCGCCTCTCTTCGCCCTCTGCCTTCCCTTTCTATAACATAGCCAAGCGCCCTCCTTTACAATCACTAATAAAAAAGAAATAGCAATCAAAGCCCTATCGTATCAGTACGTCTCTGTGATTTTTCCGGCCCCAGGGGACTTTACTCGACCCATTCCCCAGTCTCCCGCACTGCTCAAGTAAGTGTGCGACTCCGTATGAGGACCTCCTTCCCTTCTGCCCACTCTCCGTTCACACGGTTCTCAAAGCAGAGGAGGAAGGGTGGGCAGCAGGTACCACGAGCCCTCTGTCCCACACATCTATCCAGAAGCAAGTGTAGTTCACCGGTTCCACCGAATGCTCCTATCTGTCGGCAAAGATCGTGTGAGTGTGCAGTTATGCTTCGGATGCTTCGACATAGAATAGATCGACCCAGTTCCCGTTCTTTTCCGGTGCACTCGCTTTATATCTCCGACACACAAGGAAGGACGCGGTGGGAAGGAAGGAGCCCTAGCCTCTGTCCGGCCGATCATTCCGCTGGCATCTCGCATTCACGCCCCCGTTTGACTGCCGCTCGGGGATGTAGTTGTAGATACGTTAGTCTTAGTGGGTCGTTGGCTCCACTTGTTATCTCCTTCTACGACATGCTGTTGTCGTCGCCATATTCCATATGTCACTTAGTCATCTCTGCCTCGCTGCGGGTCAGCACCTCCGAAAGAAACGGAGGACTTCATTCAGTGACCCCGCGATCGCCCTCTGAACGATCAGAATAAGGTAAAGCTTGAAGATAAGTTTTGTACTCTATTAATTTCTCGGTCCCTCTAGTCGGGTGGGCGCCGGCCGGTCTTTCGACCAGATCCCCCTAAAAACCGTACGTGCGGGTCTCCCCGCATGCGGCTCACGCCATTCGAGGTGGCCCAGCCCAGCATTCATTCTAAAATCCTGTAGTGAAATTGAGACTGCTCGACTTCGGAAGCAAATTCGCGTGTAGGCAGCGCTGTCTGTCGTACCGTTGACTCTATCTATTCATTGAATTTGCTTGATTCCATTTTTATATAGGCTCGCTCCCTCTTTTTCCAAGAATTCATGCACTTCCTTTTACTCCATAGGGCCTTCTTTAATAGGTTCATAGTCCAAAGCCTTCCATTTCCGTCAAATGACCCGGCCTCCCCTGGCTCTTCCACCGTCCGGGCTCCCTTTCCTCCCTATGCTCCCCCGGCGCAGGCCTACCACGCTTCGCACCTGCGGCGTTTTCGCCAGACGGTCTTTGCCAGTAGTGCCATCCTCCCCGCTGGCTGTATGGGCGGGTTGTCCCTCGCTGCTGCGTTCTGTTAGGCTATGGATTACAGGAACAAATGTAGTTGAATGGAATAGCAGGCGGGTTACACGTTCCACTGTGCCGAGATTTGAGGTGCAGGTGGTGATGATCACCCCGGGGTATGCGCTAGCGCCCTTGACAGGCACTCCAGAACCCGCCAACGCTCGTGAAAACCCGGGTCGGTCGGTCCTCCATTCATCCGACCGGAGGTGTGGATAACGAGGCCACCTTCACAACCTTCTCCCTTCTGTCCTTATGTTGTAGTAAGGTAGGGCGGTTCGCTTGAGTTGCTCAACCGCCCCTTAGCCCGGTGCTCATGACGCGCTACGGAACCTCCACCGTGCCGGGGGACCAAGCAGGGCATAGCTAGCGGCATAGGAGCCGACTCGGCATCAGCGGCTTCGTGCCGCACTGGAGTGATCCAATATGTGGTTCCGCACGTTCCACCACTTCTCCGTTCATTTCCAATACTGATCGTGAAACACCATGAGCAGCAGGATGTTGAGGTCCGAAATTCGAAGTGAAATTTTTGATTTGCCCGTTCCTAGTCGTCATGGGAAAGAAAGGCAGAAAGAAGAAAGAAATGATTCCCTTTTTTCTTGTCCAATACCACCAGTACCAGAAATGCATCTCCTTCGCCCGCCCGAGAGACTTATTGAACCCGAAAAGAAAGAAGGGAGAAAGATGCCCACTATGATTATCGATTCCTTCTTGATAAAACAATATCATAGCCTAGTATTCATGTCCTAGTCTTCATTTTGAATATGGGCACATACTAGAAACTGAGCCAGGCACATCCCTGTTTTCTTGTCTTAGCACTTCAAATTAGCTGCACCCTTCCAAGTTAGTCCAGGAGCCCTCTCAGATGCAGGTCTTTTCAAAGTGCAAAGTTTCAGTGATCACTTATGCAATTGTGAGTTGCTGTTTTGAGTTTCCTGCTTTTCGGGCTGTCCTCTTTTAGGGAAGGGAGCGTGCCCTAGTAGCATGAGACGACAGCCTTGCATAGGAGTAGTTCTGACTCCGAGAATAGAATCTTATCCCCGCCGACTAAGCCCGGACTCTTTCGCATCGCGCTAATTCAGTGCCAGCCGTTGGTGAAAGACCTGCATGGAGCCGAGGCCTTCTCACCTACCTGCTTTGGGGAGAGTTTGACCCGGACAAAACTAGTGGGTGTCGCCTCCTCGAAGCAGCTCCCTCTCGCCCCGATTGATGAAGTCCCTGATTGAGAACACCATTGCTAACTTATGTATAATATGTCATACCTTCTTTCGAATCAATACCATTCCATGAGTGTCCTGTGGGTCTGATCAAGGCCAGTAGCTACGCCCTGCACTTTTGATAACCGGTTAGATATCCTAGCACTTTAGAGTTTGAGAAGGGTAAAGAAAATCGTCCTTTCTTTTGAGATCTGGACTCCTGAGGGAGGGTAATTTGATGCTAGCGAACGTTGTGGGTAACAAGGCGAATGAGTCAGTATCTAGTAACGGCTAGGATGCCAAGCGATGCAATGTAAAGAAGAAGAAGGTTTGGATGACCTCTGGGGGAATAGCACGCCCACAGAACGATATCGTGGAAATGCTGCACGGACCCGTATATATAGGAACAGAAACAAAATGACTTTTGGAGTTTGACGGTCCGTCCTCAAACCCACCTGTTGCCGATCCGACGTGGTAAAAGCAGATCGTGATTGATTGCTCTTAGAACACGCCGATACGGCACGCTCTCCCGGGTTCCAAGTTCTCTAATTTGAGTGACGTACGATTCATACGTACGCACACTCAAAAGATGCCCTTGTGGAGAATGCAGGGAGCCCCGGATGTCCCGGTACTCGTTGAGTATGGCCTGGGGATGAAACCCATCACTCACCAAGGCAGCTTCTACGTATCGTTCCACTAGCAATTGAGCGTTTATAGTGGAGACCATACGTCCAAGGTCGTCGTTCCCTCCCCAATTGTTGATCAAGTACCTTTGATAGAGGATCCTACTTCTCTCTTCATCAGAGAGTAGAGGTTGGGGCAATTGTGGGATCACGACGGGGACAGGGGCAGGTGCGGGCGGCGTCTCCGGTTGAGGAAGAGGCTGCCCCGGTGGACTAAGTGGGGGGGAGGGGTTCCCCGCGTCACACCAGGCTATGACAGGATGTGAAATGCCCCCCGCTACTATCAACAAAAAGATCCATAGGAAAAGGGACCCATAGTAAACTTGGAAATACGACCGCCACTTGAATAAAGAAAGAGCGCACGAAAAAAGTAAGGAAAAAATGATACACCTAAGATCACGGTGTAATCCCATGAAAAACGAATATATCTTGAAGCCCCATGGAAAGTACGAAGCGGAAAATACCAAAAAGACGGATCCTACAGCAAACAAGATGTAACTATTCAGATTTTTTCGAGAATAAATCATTCTCTTAACAGATCTCGTCTTGTTCCTCAATCTTCGAAGAATGCGGCGTTGTATTATTGTAAGTTCCCTATTCCAAACATTTCCTTCAAGTAGACGACAAGTTTTAAATCTTAATGCAGGCATTCCTCCCTCACATGCATTTGCAACAGATTCTTACCAAGACCGGTAATCCCCATAGACACACGGCCATTCTCGGCATCTTCACTGTTGCCCCTCTTCTCAAAGCCTTTCGAAATCTCAACGTGCCTTTTTCTTCTTTCCCCGGGATACTATACAAACGAATAAATATCCAAGATCCATGGAACGAACGAAGCGGACCGAAGTAAAGTCTTAAAAAAGACTGAAGGCCAATCCCGTTCTGTTGGAGCAATTGTGAGGAATACCCATTCTAGAGCATCTATAGAACTCATCCACTCCCCCGTAGAAAAGATAGAAATCTCATCATTCAAATCAACATTTATCCTAACCAAGGCTTCGCCTTGTCACATCAGGGGCTCTGGGACTCGAACCCAATTCTTTCCGCGACCCCCCTAGAAAGAATAAGGAGCATTTTCTCTTATCTTTTCTACGAGAATTGATGCTTCGCGACTTTTCTACTATACAGCTACGCTACGATCTTTCTTCTCTTATGAAATTTCAGGTGACGGTACATTTCACTTCATTGCACTACACTCTACTCTCCATTCTTGCTGAAGCCTCTTGCCATCCGGGTTCCACGGCATTAAGAAGTTCATTGATCATGATTTGCATTTTTGGTTGAGATAAAGAAAATACCTCCTTAAGTCCGTCAAGCCTGTAGGAGTAGGAGTAGTGAATAAATATAGAGAGTTTTGCTTGGTTGTTAACCAAGGGAAAAAAGAAAAAGAAAACCACTACTCACCAGTTTCGAATCAAACAAGTATCAACAACAGCCCCTTCTTTGCTTTTCTGATAGCATTCTGGAAGTACCGCGTCAAGATAGGCACCTTATCTATGCAATAATGATCTCGCTCTTCAAGACAGATTCGTGAACGGTCAATCTACGCCATGGAAGTTTCATTTCTGAATGACTTGTCTGCTACCAACTCCTTCCTCTATGGGTAGGCCCAACCACCACACTACACTCTTAGGATAGTTAACGGAACACCAACCCAATATCGAGGAGAATCAGTACACGGAACTTGACCAATCCACGATCACCCTCTGCTAGCAGCTTTCTTATCTTACGATATTCATAGTGTCGATTATAGAAGAGATGGAAATTGCATATTAGGATTAACCGAATCAGCTGCGTAGCCCTCTTTCACAGGGGAGGTGTGGCGGCATAGCCTGCTTCCAGAAAGTAATTCATGTTGAAGGTGGTCGCCCTTTTACTTAGTTTTAAGCACTTCTTCTTATATGCTCACTTCGATGCTCGATTTTTGCCTTGCTTCGGGGCCTTTCCCTCCCGTTAGCTTAGCTTGGCTTTAGTTAGAAAAATGTCATGTGACTCCTAGTATTTCTTGTTTGTTGTGATTTGGTCAAGTAACAAGAAGTGTCAGCAATCTGTATAGTGCTCTTTCTAGTACTTTGACTTGGCTACATAGCGGTTATCATTCTCACTATGGCGCTTTCTCCTCTTTCTGTTTTATTAGAATTCCCTATACTACATCATAGTCAGGACTGCTCTGGAACAGAGCAAGTAGAAAGAAAAGGAAACTGCAGATGCACGAATGGAATACGCACCTGGAATTGGTATTGGTCTAAAGAGCCGGAAAGGAAGAAGCAACGGACTGAGCGACGAAGCGACGGGATTGAGCGCTTCTCCTAGCGCAGGAGTTTTCGTCGCTGGATTAAGACGACTTAGCGACTTGCCTGAAAGCAGAAACCCGAAGGTTAGCCTTGCATGAACTAGGGAAAGATATAACTCAACTTCACACTGGTTAGCAAAACCCTAGAGCTTCCCTGCTTCGGTAGAACCTTATACTTTACCAAGTAAAAAGTTTAAGCTGGGATCGATTACCTTTCTTAGCTAGGATAAAGTCACTGTCATCGCTCTCTCCTTGAATCGCTCGGAAATCGTACCTAGCCTCTCGTCCATAACCTAGCCCGAAGCTCTCAAGCGACTGATTTCACACAAGTAGTAGGACCTTCTTTTATAGTGGAGTTAGAATAGGCTCTAGAATAGTCGAATGAATGGTCAGTCTCGCTCTCCACCCTGCTGCTAGATGGGATAGGTTCACATGCTTGAGATAAGACAGATCTTTTTTAGGCATTAAATAGGCCGAGAGAAAAGTATCATTTTTACATAGATGAGCAGCAACTTTAGAAATGAATGCTCAAGTCTGTCACTTAGAAGATAGGATGGTATCGACCCGGACAAGGGGGCAAGATCCGCTGGCTTAGGGCCCCTTTAGAGATAGGGGCGAGCCAAAGAGAAGTTGTAGCAACGAGCTACTAAGGAGTGACTGTGTTGAAGCTTCAAACGTAGAGCTCGCGACGACTTCGAGCGAACTCCACGAGTGTGCCGAAAAAGACTAAAAAGAATCTGTGATAAGTAAGCGCCTGTGTTCAGTAAATCGCAATTCTTTTTGTGTTGTCGGGCAGCGCGCGTTAAGATTCGCCGCTGTCCGGGCGAGGTATAATAGAAATACAAAAAAGTGAGAGTTCCCCGCCATCACCTCGCCTAGATTTGGGGGCTTCATACCCTAAGCAGAGGCAAGTTCCAGCCGAGGTAGGAGATCATCACATCTATACGAACAAAGCAGCACAGGTAGCAGTGGTTGCCTGTACGTTTATAGGGGACTCTACTTTCCCCTTTTTCACTATCTCGCCCAGCATATCTGCCGGGAGCAAGAGCATATCCAAGTCCCCTATTCAGTTGAATCAGATCTAGTAGCGCTCACTACTGAGGCGAAAGAAAGGAGCAAGATACGGCCAAAAAGCCGGAAATTCTCGCGCAGGAACAAGCGTAGGCCTGTAGCGCGCCCTTCAACCAGGAATCATTTTATTGGCGAAGCGAGGAAGCACAGTTGCGCGCCTCTCCATAGCCCCTCTAGAGTATAGAGGTATTAGTACCAAGCTGGAAGCTTGCTGTGTAATTTCATAAAGAAAGGTGTGTGAACCTCAGCGAGTCCGGGTTTCATTTCAAACTAGCCTCCTGGACTGAACCTACCTTCTTAATAGGTTATAGCTATCAATAAAGTAGGAATGGCAGAGAAGGAGATGCACTTTCTTGAGTTACAGACAAGGAACTCCATTCTGTTGACTCTACCAGATAGAATAGAACCCGTCTTTTTTCATAGTCTAGTCAAAAGAAGAGTTTGATCCTGGCTCAGAAGGAACGCTAGCTATATGCTTAACACATGCAAGTCGAACGTTGTTTTCGGGGAGCTGGGCAGAAGGAAAAGAGGCTCCTAGGGTTTACGAGAATCATATATAAGATCTCGTCTAAAGGCAGGGGTGAGCTTTCTCACTATACAATGTAAAAAAGGACCAACGACGATGAAGGAGGAGTAGGAGCTAGCTTTCATTGAAGTAGGGGCGGAATCGAAGCGAATAAATTCTGAGTTCATGCCACGACGATCTATATGGAAGGGAAGTTTTGTTGATGCATTCCTGTTGAGAATGAAGAAGAAGAGAGATCTTCTTTTGAACAGGAAAATTGGGTCACATCTTCTTCTATTTTGCCGGAATTCTTTGATTGCTCCGTACGAATTGACAATGGAATCCTGTTCGTTGTAAGATCACTGAAGGAGGTCATCAATTTGGAGAGTTTTCTTCTACACGGAAACGAAGATCTTCGAGAACTAATATTGGACCGGGAATCAAAAAGGGAAAAAAGTAAAGTCTAAGCGCATATGGCACGAAAAGGAAATCCGATTTCGGTAAGACTTGATCTGAATCGTAGTTCAGATTCAAGTCGGTTCAGTGAGGGCGACCGCGAAAGTCACCGAAGGGGTCAGTCTTTTCCTTCACCCCAGATTAAAAAAAGTAAAGCGGGAAGGGCGTTGCAGATGTCCGGGACGGACACGACTTCTTCTAACGCTAGAAGACCACTGGAAGACACCCGGGACCAGAGCATGTCGTGAAAGAAGCACACTGGGCGGGCGTGCTTCGACCGTGTCTCCGGGGCACAGTTGAATGTAGATATCATGAACGCGAGGTGCAGGATACCAGGCCGAGAAAGCCGGGCAACCACTCCCCTATGTGCCAATCGCTAGTGCAGCCAGGGCCCCGGCGCCCAGCTCCGCTGGAGAGGCCTCGCCTGATCTGATAAGTGCTAATTCGGTTCGGATAGACTTCATTCAAGAACGCCGCCGCCCCTGGAATCAATAAGAAAACAAGTGCTAAGTTTCAGATCAGTGAATAAACCGAAACGAAAGAAGAGACCTTTCTCGCTCGGCGCCTAAAGCGCACTATGCTCCGCTTCAACAAATGAGAGTTTTCGGTGGAACCGGTGAACCACGCGAGCCGGTTAAATGCGTGGGACAGAGGGCTCGTAGTACCTGCTACCGCAGCTATGCGGTGGAAGGGAAGGAGCCTAAATCGACCTTTTTTCTTTTTCAAACCAGAACAACTCTGAACGTTAGGGAAGATAAGGGAGGATCACCTGAGCGAACTGACCGAAGGGACTTGACTTATCCGAACCGAACGATAGCGGCTTAAAGCTAAGAGCAGCGTCGCTGCTTGATCGGCGGGGAGGAGCATCTCAAAGTATGGGGCAAAGGATCAAAGGCTTTTACTTTGTCACCCGGGATCCACCACAGGTTGGGTTTGAGAGTCGTGTGATGGGTGACTATCCAGCACGGTTCGGAGAGCACTTTTAGTCTGCGCTGGTGAATGGAAGCCCCCCCTATCAAGCAAGAAAGAAGCGGCTCTTCCCACGGCGGAGCCCGCATTGACTCTATTTATTATTATGGTAAATCAGTGTATCAAGATGTCAATCTTAGATCTTATTTCGGTTCGATACGTCCACCTACTAGACTCACCTTTGGCTTTCGTCTCGGTAGGTGTATTATTCTACATTTTCCCAAAAGAACATTCATTCATTTCTTTCTTCCCCGTCGACCACGACGACAGAAACGACGCGAAAAATCCAGACCCGGAAAGGGGAAGGGCCAGTGGTGGGCATTTGGTAAAGTCGGGCCGATCGGGTGTCTTCATTCAAGCGACGGTACAGAAGAAGAACGAAACGAAGTGAGAGGCCGGGGGGCAGGGAAAAGAGTCGAGTCGATCAGGCTCGACGACCGGGAGAAGCAAAACGAAATCAGGATTTGGCCGAAAAAGAAGCAACGCTATGGATACCATGACCGATCACCATCGATAAAGAAGAATCTTTCTAAATCACTTCGGGTCAGCGGGGCCTTCAAGCATCCGAAATACGCCGGGCTTGTAAATGACATAGCCCTCCTAAATGACGACTCCTTCAGAAAAACGAAGTTATTCAAGTTCTTTTTCTCAAAGAAGTCAAAGAAGTCCCCCTCCGACAGCCCGACGAGTCATCCACTTAAAAGGACCCTCCCTGCGGTGCGCCCTTCCTTGAATTATTCGGTCATGCAATACTTATTGAAGACAAAGAACCAAATGCATTTCGACCCCGTCGTAGTTCTCAATCATTTCGTGGAACCGGGCGTGGTTGAACCATCTACCATGGGGGGAGCTCATGCACAGGGAAGAAGCTTAGATAAGAGAATACGTTTCGCTTTTTTTGTCGAAAGCTCGACCAGCGAGAAAAAGTTTTTGGCCGAAGACAAAAAGTTGACCCACTTCATTCGCTGGTCGAATCATCCTCGCTTCGCGGGAACAACAAAAACCACCATCTCGCTCTTTCCTTTCTTCGGTGCTACCTTTTTCTTTCCAAGGGACGGGGTTGGGGTGTATAAGAAATTTTTTGAGTATGCCCGGGAACAACTCCTACGAAAATTCAGGAAAAAATGTTGGAACCTCATGGCTAAGGATAAGGTAATGGAATTGATAGAGAAATTCATAGACCTAGGTGGGATAGGAGAATTGATAAAGGGAATAGAGATGATGATAGAGATCATACTGAGAAACAGAAGAATTCCGTACGGGTACAACTTTTATTTGAACGAAGTGAAAAAAATGCGATCTTTGTTGTCTAATAGAACAAAGACTAATACCTTAATTGAGTCGGTCAAGATCAAATCTGTTTATCAAAGTGCTTCTCCGATTGCTCAAGATATCTCTTTTCAACCGAGGAACAAAACAAGATCATTTCGCTCCATTTTTAGTCAAATAGTGAAGGATATTCGATTAGTAATGAAAAAAGGGGTGGAGGGGATCCGTATATGTTGTTCAGGTCGATCAGAAGGTGCAGAAATAGCTAGAACTGAATGCGAAAATTATGGAAAAACATCTAGTAATGTATTTAACCAGAAAATAGATTATGCTCCTGCGGAAGTATCTACTCGTTACGGAATCTCAGGTGTCAAAGTGTGGATTTCATATAGTCAAAAAGAAAGGGGACGTGCTATATCCGAAACGTACGAAATCTAGTAAATATCGTAAAGGCAGATGTAGTAGGGGTTGCAAACCGGACGGTACACGACTTGGTTTTGGAAGATATGGCACTAAAAGTTGTAGAGCTGGTCATCTTTCATATCGAGCCATTGAAGCAGCGCGTCGAGCTAGAATTGGGCAATTCCATCGTACTATGAGCGGACAATTCCGAATAAATGGTAAGATATGGGTAAGAGTTCTCGCAGATCTCCCTATTACCGGGAAACCTACAGAAGTCAGAATGGGAAGAGGAAAAGGAAATCCTACGGGTTGGATTGCTCGTGTGTCCACAGGACAAATCCCATTTGAAATGGATGATGTGAGTTTGTCAAATGCTCGACAAGCCGCTACATTAGCGGCGCATAAACTATGTTCGTCAACCAAGTTTGTTCAGTGGTCATAACGTAATTAGTTAGTGGGGAAAAAGCGGGCCGGGATTCAAAAGAATTAGGCGAAGTGTTTGTTCCTGAACGACGGAAGTGGAAAGACACTAAGGGAGAGGGATATACTCCTTGATTTTTGTAATCGCCGAAATTGTACGACGAACCTTCTTGTTCCAGGCGTACTACCCTGATACGTTAAGGTTAAATGATCCAGGCCCGGTTTATAAAGTGATAGTAGTCAGAATAAATAAGAAAGATAAGAGCTAAGATTCAGGAAAGTAACTAAGGGGAGTTGGTTACCATTCCGTCTGGGTCCTCAAACGTGTGATTCTCTTTAGTGAGGTTGGGCTTTGGAATCTCGTCTTCGGCTTTATTGAAGTTAGGGCGTGGCCTATTGAGTAATGGAAGGGGTCAGCCATAGGCTTGATTGCTGCGCTGCTTTCCATGTCCGAGATCAAGAGTTTGAATAGGAAGGCCTTCCCATGCCTCGCTTGTGCTTGTAGCAGATACAGACTTGCCTACTTCCTTCAGCCTGTTGCCCGTAGACAGATGCCTTGAGTGCCTAACTCGATTTCACCTACCTCTGATACCAGCTTCTGACTCCTTACCATGTTTGCATACCTCGCACGAGGCTAGGATCCCTTACTCGATGCCAACTTCTTTTACCTGAGGCCCGATGCCTGAAGCTTGATGCTCGCAGTTCCCTACTTCGGGTCGGGGTTAGGTACCACAGCTCAAAACAAGCTAGAAGGAACAAGTTCATGCAAAGCTGATTCTCGAACAAGAAGAGCATATTATGTAAGAACAATAGGAGATTTGCCTCCTACTAGGCCTGGTATACCTTGATTAGATAGACTCTTTTCTGTGTCAAAGAGAAAGAGCGCTCAATCAGCTCATAGATGGGGAGAGTTTGGCCAGGATATCAAAAAACGATTGATTCAATTCATCTGATCCTCTCTTTCCAGCTCTTGCCTCTCTGTCTGCATTGGTGTGGCACCTAGGCTTTCTGACTTTCCTGAGCATGCCATTCCCATCCGGAATCAATACCCGTACAAAACATCCAAATTTGATTCTTCTTGCTGAGGACCTGCGCTTCAACAACAGGGTAAGATGCAACCTTTTCCTTTACTACACAACCCATGACTCAACCTCCACCTTTGTTTGAAGGCTAGGGGTATTCTTTCACAGCAACATCAATCCCTTACGATATACCCCGCATCAAGGGTACAGCTCCCTACTATACCAGACCCTTGCTTCAAGCTAACCAGCCCTAGTGGCTTTACCTACTAGAGCTCCTTCTTGACTTGCCGGACTTACTGCGTGAAGTAGTCCCACAGCTTCTTTCGGTTTAGTTAGCCCCCTTCCTTCGCCCATCTAGCAGGATGCTGGGTTGAATCTTAAGGTAAGTTCCACTCTCAAGCAGGCCTGTTCTTTACATCTTTTCCGAGTTTCACTTCCTTTCCCTGTAATGAAATCATAGGAGTAGTAGTACTATTTTGATCTTGAAAGAAAGGCTGGCAATTTAGGTAGTCAATTCAATGTCGGCTTCTTCAAAACCCTTTTTCTGCTAGTGAGCTTTTCTTTGAAACCATCTCGGAGTAGTTCAAAGGAAGTAGCAGCTCTAGCTTTAGGGAATCAGCGGATTTTTCATATCCTCCTTCGGTCTCTTTCTCTAAGCTTGTGGGTGAAAGAATCATGCACTCATACCCCCAGAGTTTATACTTATTATCTGCTATAAAGAACCAAAGAAAGGATTGGCTCACTCCAATAGTCAATGCTACCCCTACCAGCCATATGGACCCAAAGAAGAAGCGCTCTAGCGCGGATGACGGATGACACCTACCAATTGCCCAAAGCGTTCAAACCAACCCTTGTGATGTCACTGAACGAAAGTTTTCTTTTAGGGCAGTGATCAGGAACAAAACAAACCCAATTCCCTAAACATGGGCTAATCCTTATCCTTAAAGATTATCTGGGAAAGGGCTCCGTAACATCTATCTCAAAAGAAGGAAAAATGGCAAGCAGCGAATCTACATCGATTTCAGGAAGTGTGCCTGAGGGCTGACCCCTGGAAATAGACTCGGCTTTCTAGTTCATCGGAAGGGTATTGAAATCCGTCAAAATCGAGCTAAAGCTATACAGGAAGCTCGAGCCCCAACAACAAACAACAAATAAGGAGCTGAAGAGATTGCTAGGGCAGGTCCATTTCCTTCTTCGGGATCATATCCAGAATACCGGAGGTCGGGATCAAGGAACTCCTGCTGGATAACTTCTGCTTCAAACAGAACTTTCAATATTGCATTACTTTCATGTGGAACTTCACTTCAGAGAAGTCTCGTTTGCGTCGACAAGCGAGTTCCCGCATTAACAGCCTTCCCATGATTTGGTAACGGATGAAAATGAACATCGGGTTCTCCTGTCAACTTTGCGAAGTCAAGCTCGTAGACTCTCCTTTGCCTGTAGGCTGATCTCCATATGGATGCGCGAGTGAAGGCCTTTCCTCAACTTCAACTGTTTTGTTTGGGACGCTCCGGCACATTAAATGCGAGAAGTGCGCTATTTCCCAATCCAAATAGTCAAAACTCACGTAATCGTAATAAGAAGAGTTTCTCCCTTTTTCTTCTGTAAAATCCGAAGCAGCTACGCCTATTGAAAGAAGAAATCTTCCCCCGTCCTTTAACCTGGACTCCATTCTTCCTCTAGAAGGATAATGGGATCCAGACTATAATCAAGCTATGATCGTCAAATTTCATATAGAAAGATCAGGTTATTGCTGATCATCTGGTCTATCGCTCCTTTTGAGAGTGACATAAGCCTTTCCCCTGCAGTGAAGTTTCTTCCTTCCCTGACTTACTTGAAAAAAGGCTTTTCTTTTCCTCCGCTCGTAGGAAGCTAGGCACAAGACGCAGACGATCAGACGAAAAATGAGATGATACCTATTCCCTGGTCGAATTCAAGGATTCCAATCAGCTCAAGGATTAGAATCAGTTCAACACTGCAGTCCATGTGAGGCTAGATCTTCAAAGAGGGTCATCTCTAGCTAGCGCTCAAGATCGATTCAATTCCATTCAAAATCTCGAGTATCGAGCAGATCATGTAAACCACCCTTATAATCAGAAGCACACGCCTGAAAAGGGCCTCGAACACTCATTTTAAGCAACTCTTGCCTGAGACAGCTAAACCTGGATTGGGCTCTTTTAACCTCTCCTTTTCAAAGGCCTTCCAGAAACCCGTAATGGATTAGCTGAACTGAGGAACCACAGCCTAGCGTTTAATTGGAATCGTTAACTTCATTGTTGCCTTCGACCAAGGGATAGTTTTGCAATTCTCAGTAAAGGTTACTAAAGCCAAAACCTCATTGGTGGTCTCTGACATCAAAAATACGTGGACATCTAAGAACGTCGATTTCAGATTAGTCAACTTTCATTGAAAGAAAGAACCGAGACAGCAGACAAGAGCCTTCTTGGCAAGCCCGATCACGGTTTGACTTCCTCTTGGATTGCGTCAATGGATCAAGTAAAAAAACGGAGGATTTGCTAAAGTAGGATCGCTCCGATCTCACTCACCTGTGAAAATTCGTTTAAGATAAAAGCACCGGTTTTATCCAACCCCGCTAACTCCAACGACAGGCAAAGGCCTGTCCACAAGAGAACCCCGAAACGAAAACCCTTCTACCTTTACTTTATCGCCTGCCGTTAAATGAAAGTGGATTAGAGTTCCCCTATGAGAATGGGGCTGGTGAAATAGGAGACCTCAAGCTGCCATACTTGACTAGAACCGAAGGAAGATCTCTCACACCTATATTGAAATTCCCCATGGAGGGCGTCAAATGCATCAAACACACCTATCCATGAATCCCTTGCTCCGATCTGAAATGGCCAAGCAACAGAAGAGGCTACGGTAATGCTTCTACACCTTCAGCAAAAAGAGATTGGGGCCATTCTCCCAACTAAGTGATACGCTACCTAAATGTCAACCATTATTTAGGATATCTCTGTGAAAGCAGTAAAAGTAAAAGCTTCCTCCCTAGCAGTGGCCATTAAAGGTACGAAAGCACTTCTCCGAGATTGATACTTTTGAAGTCAAATCAAAGAACTCCCGTTCTGCTCCTGAGTGAGTCTCCCAAAGAGAGTTAATAACTAATATAAGTTGAAAGAACATTTTGACCTAATATTGAAACTTGCTCTTTATTTATTCCTCTCCTTTCAGTCAAGTAAACTACCTTATTCTTAATTCTAATCGGGTAGCGGAAACTATAGCGACGGAGGACACATTCTCAATTCTTTTGTCAGAATGGTACCTCAAAGAATAAAGAATGTTTGATTTTCTTCTTGAATATCCAGCGGGCAATGGGAACTAGATGCCAACGAGCGGCACATCATTGAAATTTGACAACCTCACCCCCTTTCATTGAAGTAGGGGAGTGTAGTCGGATGGAAAGATCGAGTGTGATCGCATGATCGACTGTTAAGGGAGGAACTTCAACAAAGAGGGTTGATCAACAAGTTCAGACTCTTTTCTGTCAATTCGGCTGTATTGTCTCATTTCTATATAAAAATCGAAAATGTATTGAATTCTTCGATATAAGGGCTTCTCTTAAAAGAGGCATAGGAACAATGTCCCGAAACTGAAGATGGGACTGAAAGCTGCCATACGAGATTAGAGAATAGAAAGAAGGGTTTCAAGCAAGAAAGGGTTCAATGAACGCTGCAGTTCACGATGCATAGCTTCCAACTAGCTCGGAAAGGCAAGAACCCTACTTTAGGGGTATAGCTTCAATTTTACCAATCAAGGGTGGGAACTCATTCCTTCTTAGAAGAGTTTTAGCGCACTGGATCTCAACTCCTCCCCCAGTCTCGCACAAAGACAAAGAAGGAAGATAGTTTCAGCATGAAGCTTGCTTGGCATGAAGGTTGAAATAGGAGATTCTAATACGAAAACAAAGGTAGAAAGCGAACCAGGAAACGCGAAACTGCTCAACTCAAGTGAGCTTAACCCAGGCAAGAAGGAAAGAAAGGCACTTTCGGGCACACAACCGCTGAAGTGAAGGTTTCAAGTCTTGAATGCCGGTCTTTGGCTAGAGATGCGCGAAGCAGCCGGTTTGCATTTTAGATCTGGGAATCAACGAGTGAAGAAGCCGGTTGTTCTGAGCGATCCTGAAACAGGGAAGAAAGAGCTCGGTATAGAGTTGGGTGAAGTGAACTTTCAGCATTTCGAAAAGGGAGATCTTCTATAGGGGAAAAGGCTTGCAAAGAATCTCCTGATTCAAGTCTTGGGCGAAGGGTGCCACGGGAAGGCTCTGACTGTGAAACGGGGTCAAAAGCTAGTCCAAGAAGCCGCTGAGACGTGGTCCAACTACTTGAACTAATGCGGGCGGTTTCAAACCTCCACTAAAACTCCCTTGGTCGATTGACTTCGTTCGTCTACCCGCGGACTCTCGGTTGAGCTAGTACATCGCTACGTACCCTCTCGCTACCTACCTTGTTTAACGCCCTATCCCGTAGGTCGAGTGGCTCCGCTCGTTCCCTATCAAAAAAGTTATTACATTCTTCTCCTTATTCGTTTTCAATTACTTCATTCCCTTCGCTTCCTGGTACAGCTTTCCTGCCCTGTTGATGCTGTTAATCCAATAGCTAAGATATCCCCTAAAAAGAAAGAAAAGAATGCTAAAGTCAAGACTAGTGAGATTAGCTTGGTGTACTTCTATCTGAAGATTGATAGAAAATTTCCTTTTTTTGGAAGACAGGACAAATGCCACAGAAAGAGAAGGAATGGAATCGGATCTCAGTTAATGCCCTCAGTCTGCTTTGCTCCATCTAAGGCTAGGGCTAGGCACTTAATCTCCCCAACATTTCTTCTTCATGTGCACATTTGAAAACAACCTGTTGGCTTCAGAGTTTTCCTTCCTAGCTGCCCGGATCTGATGCACGTCGAAAAGAGGCCCTTTATACTATACGCAAAAGAGCTCTTCGGATTCACTTGCTATTGGCTGGGCTACACTTTCTTGCCTTAGGTCAATCAGGTCTTTCTCTTCCCTTACTAATGCTAATGTGGGATCAGTTACTTCCGAACAGTCTATTGACTCCCGAACAGCTAATTTGTCCATGAATTCCCTTCTGCTTCACCTTGTGGCCTATCCCAGACAGCTATGGAAGCTGCTAGCTACCTTCTTCCCATTCTTTAGTAGCCCGAGATGAGTTCTACACCCTAAGGAGACAGAGAAAGCCCTTCCAGAGATTCATGTAAAACCTGTTCTTGAAAACAGCCTACTCATGCAAAGAGTCCTTTTCCCCATGCCCATGCTATGAAAACTTCACACCAAGTCAAGCCGCTAGCTTTAGTAAGAAATCGAGATTCCTATTCCTGTCCGGCTTGAAACTAGAATTAGATAAGTATAGTACGCAGGGAAGTACCTATCTGAAAGGAAGGTAACGGCTGGCACATAGATGGAATCAAAACGAACATCCCTCTAACCAAAGATGCATCGTCAAGTGCGTATCAGATCATGAGTTACTTCTTGTTGAATGAAAAGATTGCAAAACATACGAATCTCATCCCTGATAAAGAAAATCCTAATCATATCAATGATATTGATGTTCATATCCTCAAAGAGCTGCTTGATTTCATGAAATTATCAGATGATATAGAAGGGAATCTATTTGCTATTGTCAGCAGTCACCTTGATCGTAAGCTCATAAAAGCCATTTTTATGCCTATAATCTATGGAAAATCTCTCATGAGCACTGCCAACGATATCAAGGAAAAACTCTCTCAGTACATCACTCGTAAGGAGAGCTACACTCTTGCAAAGGTCTGCTTTGAGTTCTGGAATAAGGAATATAGAGGCCTGGTATGTTTGATCCGTTTGATCAAGAGTAGTATAGGCTGGTTGGCATCAGCAGGGGGTCGCCCAGTGATCTATCAATCTGATTACTTTACAACAGTTCAAGATTATATGAAAATGGATCCAGTCAATATATGGGTTTATGATCGAATTCATAAGAAGAGGCGTAAAGTCACTCTCAGAGTCTCCTCTAATGAAAGAGATAAACAGAAGAGTGCTATCTCTACCGAAACTAAGACAGTCAAGAAAATGACCCCAGAAACAGACGAAAAAGAACCTCCGTAAATGAATCCATTCACTACTGAGAAAAAGGAAATGAGTCTCACTTGGGCTAGAAGGATAGAAAAGCTTAAGATGTATAATATGCTCAGTTCACGGATACCAAAACTACTGATCCTCTCTTTCCTGCTCTTGCACTGGTGTGGCATTCTGCAGTTTTTGATATCCTGGTGCGGAGCTTGGCCAATCTCTCCCCATCTATGAGCGAGAACCCGCTCTTTCTCTTCGACACGGACCAAGACGGGAAAGAAGCTACCAATCTGAAAGACCCAGTGAGCACCTCAGTCAAACAAGATCGATCGCTTCGCTCCCCAATGCCAAGCCGGTCAAGAGAGAGCCTTAGTTAAATAGGCAGCAACAGGATGTTACAAGACCCGAGCAATCACGAGATCGAGTTGTAGTCCACTTCGACTTTCAGTCTCGTTTGTGGATCCTGCAATTAGAATATGAACTTGGTACTGGAATAATAACCTTCACTCAAGCTGGTTCGTTCACCAGATCTACTTTCTCGACCATTTCAGGGGTAGGCGGCAAGTGCTGCAGTGAGAGATGAGACCCCCTTTCGGGCAGTCTTCGTGCCATATTTTCTATCAGGTTCCCCTCGATTCATCAAGAAAAAAGATGGGCAGATTCTTCTTCCAACTAGTTTTAGGGGCTAAGGTAACTTCCACTTCGTCCATCTTGCCTCCTTCAGACCCTCGCTTCGCTCTTTTGCCACCTTCTCCAAGCAACATCTTTAGATCAGGACTTGCCACGTTTTTCCCCGGTGACTGATCTGATTGGTTGGGCAACGATGCCTTCTTCTTTCTACTGCAACTTCCTTCACTCAAGCTGGTACCATCAACGTGGTCCAGAAATCTCATTTAGTAATAGTTCCAGTCAGACCAGGGAAGCAGCAGCAGGACGTAGTGTGGTAGTTCGGTTCCAGGTCAGTTCCAGTTCGGATCGAGTAACGGTGATTGAAGGGATGGGATCGGAAGCTCCTGATTCCAATAGTTAACTGGGCTGTGGCAGGTGAGTCTGCTTTCCCTTAATTAAGCCAACTCTATCTGTACTCCTTTAAGGGCGCACAAGCCTAAGTCTCAAATCGGACTAGTGTCAATCTTTTAGCGTTATGGTGCCACGGTAAGGATGGATGCTGTGCGGTTGCTTGCCCAAGGGGCTCTCTCGTCTTGGTCCTTTTATTTTATAAAGGCCTGTCCCTTGAAGCAAACATCTTTTCGTTGAATACTTTCATTAGCTGTCCTTAGACCTAAACCCTCATTACGCAATGGAGTATGTTGGATAGGGGGTTAGTCCTTTCATGAAGGAATGGTGGAGAGAAAGCTATTGATTTATTATCTGTCTATGTTGAGTCGAGCCTTCCTACTAGATTTGTAGGTGCCCCACCAGTAAGTAAAGGTAAAGAGAGAACATAAGCAGTAAGGGATGGAGAGGAGGTTGTTGCACTCGAAAGGAAGTATAGTATCACAAGGCCAGGTACGGGATATAAGGCTTAGCCAAACTAAGCAACACTCCATAAATAAGTAGAAGAAGGCCTCTTTCGACTGCTGTTTCTTAATCAGTTTTGGTTGTTTCAGGAAAGGCTGTACCAGAAGTAGCGGGATATCGAAAAGTAAATGCTATACCGGAAACGCGATATCTAAAGTTAATCTCAGTGAATTCTGTACCAAGATGTATGTCGTCCAACCCAACCTCAGACTCTTTCTTCCGGCATAATCCTTTATCGTTCCCAAGGTAGGCGTGCATCCAGAATTTCTTTTATATAGTAGGATTTAGGGCCATGTATCTTACAATCTCTTAGAATATCCTTCAATAATGATATATTTTGCTCGTCCTTTTTTACGGGATCCCATTCCGGGGTCAGCTCTTCCTTCTCGTTCAAGAAGTCTATGAGGCATTCCTCAGGATTGTAGGGGGCCTTTTCCCGTAATGTGGGATACTCTGTTAGCATTTTATTCAAAAGGGTTAATGACTCATGTTTGAGTTCGCGGATCAGGAGATCCCTATTCTCAAACTCGATTAATCGGTTATACTCCCTCTGAGAGGGAGCCTCAGCAAGTTCTAGTTTTATGTCAGACCAATACTGATCCACCGTCTTACCCAGAAGAAAGGGACTATGTTTTAAGCGCAAAACTCGATTACGGAGGGATGCTTCCAAGCTAAAATTCTTTTGAACAAGGTTGTCCCATATGGTATCCTGAGAAATAGTAGAGATCGGAATTGAAATAGGCGCCGGATTTGAAGGTCCGGCATCGGACGGACCCGGCATCTCGCGCGCAGAAGATGATCTTTCATCTTCTTCGTCTCTCCATTGTTCTTCCATCTCTTTTAGTTCAGGAGATGCCATCCTAAGAATAGGAAATTCTTCAGATAAAGATGGTGAACCAGTAGGGTTGGTATGAGATGAAGCTTCCCCCTGCTGGAGTGGTGCCGAAGAGGAAGCTTCAGCCCCGCCCCCTTCAATCTTAGAATCATCCCCGGAGTCACAAAAAGCCATAATCGGTATCCCCAGCTTTATGAGGGTCAACGAAAGAGAAATCAAAACGAGATATATTAAGATATCAATAAAAATAGATTGATAGTTTCTTACCGAGATCGGATTTCCTTTTCGTGCCATATGCGCTTAGACTTTACTTTTTTCCCTTTTTGATTCCCGGTCCAATATTAGTTCTCGAGGATGCATCTCCATCTCCTCGTTCAAAGCAGCGTGGTAGATCAACACGCTTATCTTATATAAGAAAGAAAATAAGCAGGGGAGCCAAGAAGCTCAAAGAGAGTCTGAGAAGCTTAGGCAAAAGCATACGCTTCAGACGTTTCTAGGGCTTTAGTTCCTTTTCTATATCCTTTTCTCTATGGTAGATAGAATATGCATTTTGTTCTTCTTCTTGTGATTCTTTCGGCTGTGAACCTGAGCTAATTCTTTTCTCTATTGTAGCTGAATCTCCAACAAAAAGACCTACTCGCGGCACACAGGCTATATCTTTGAATGAATCATCGACTTGGGACCTATTCTTTCATTTTTCCAGTGAGGGGATCTCGGTCTCACTAACAAAACTTGACGATGAGACTTTCCGGGCCCTCTTTTTATAATAGATCCACGTAGGGAATATGTCCTCCAAACGGCATGTTATTTGTTTGCTTCTGCTCTTCTGGCTGACAGGGTAGCCGATGATTAGCCTTTGTTGGCGGGGCTTGACTTTCCGACTAGTATCAGTGTACGGATACCAATCTCGATGTCTTCCCCTCCCTTTTCGAGGTTTTTTGATTGAGTCTCTCAACTGACTTACAACTTCCCTCCTGCCCCCTCATCCATCCATTGCTTTATTCCGTGGTATTGGCTAGGGCCTAAGCTTGAGGAAGTTCAAGGCACGGTCGTCTTCGCCTGGCTCTAGCAGCTTCCCTACGTCACCGATTAAACTGGGTCAAGGGGGTTGGGGCTCATTTTCCTTCGTTGATTGAGCTCTTTCGAAAATCGGCCCTTCCCTTCTTCACAGGCTCGGAACTTGTATTCTGAATCTTGAGCTTGGCCGTTGCGTTGGCCTTTGATAATTAGTAGTAGGTAGGTGGCCACCTCACTAATCAAGTCTATGGGGCGTCTTTCTTCTACTTCCACCCCACTTGCCGTCACAGACAAATCAGAAAATGACTTAGGTGATGTGGGCTTCCTGACCCTGATGAATCAAGAAGGGTTCGCTCTTGGCCTACGCCTCGGCTTTCTGAAGATAAATACACTGCCCGATCCGCTGCTTCACCTATAGGTATTGATACAGCGGCTGAACTAATGGAAAGAAAGACAGGGTTTTCCACATCCATCTCGGGCAATAGAGCTCGTACAGCAAGATCTCTTTCTTCTTCTTCAAATGGCGAAAGGGATCTCGAAGCGACTAGTCTGATCTGGTACGATGTAGGTTGGGGGTTTTGAGTCATAGAGAGTCTGTATTTTATTGGACTTGCCGAGAAGTGTTAAGAGCAGACTAAGCTAAGGAAGAAAAAGAGGATTAGGATGCTTATCTTCCTTCCTACACCTAACTTGGCTATCGCTTGTCAGCTTCAGTCCCTGTTGAATCGGTTCTATCCGTTTATTTCTGGTTCCACCCTAGGATTCTTCCTTCAGTCCGAAAAGCCAAGCCGCTGATGCTACTGCTGCTAAATCAGCCGATGGAGTGCAACGTTACCGGGTCATTCTGTCGGTTTTAAGAGCCTTCGGCAACCGGCAAAGAAAGACCGTTCTGAGTAGCAGTAACGCTCATAGCAAGCAAGAAAGATGGGGTAAAGGGGCGAAACGGCGGGAAAGAAAAGTTCAGTTTATAGAGTCGGAGAGCTAGTAGAGCTCATAGGTTTCTACCTGTGACTAACTTAGTGTGCTTTTGGTAGCAGCAGCCATACCAACAATCTATCTTTCGTAAATAAGCACTCACATTACGGTGCGAGATCTGCCAAGCTAAGCTCAATCACAACCCACCGGCGAGTGAGGGCTAAACGGTATTTATAGATTGAAACTAGAAAACCTTCATTCCTGAACTAGCCTCATGAACAAGCCAGTCTCAACTTTCCTGTTCAACTTTCTAGTGCGTCTATCTAAGGATAGATCTCGGTATCTGTGGAGAGGAAAAGAATGAATCCTACTAATGCGTCAAAATCTAAAAAAATTGATTTGTATTCCCCTTTCTTTACAGGTCTCGTGTTCCCCCTATTGAACGAAATGCAAAAACCACATACCCACAAACTTGTCAATAAACAATTCTATGTTCAATTTGACTACAAACAATTCTATGTTCCACTTGACTCCTACCCATACCGTGTTCAATTGTACAACTACCAATTCAATCTTGAGATTTAGTAAGAATAGCAGACGGTATACTAGTCAGGACTCTTCTTTTCTACGAACAAGTCAGTACTCGCACTATTGGGAGAACATGCGTCAAAGAAGGTCGTTTTCTTTTCCGTCCTCGCACTATTGTACGAATTTCTCCCTGTACCTAAAAAGTCTTTATTTCACGCTGGAGCATTTGTAAGCGACGGGATCTTAGCAGCTTCTTCCCGAGTTGCATTAGCTAAAGTGGATCTACGATCACGGGAACTAATCAATCGGTCTGTTCTGCCCCATAAGCATCTGGATGGTCTACGATCAGTGCTATTCGTACACCCTATGCCTGATTTCGCAACTTCAACCCTTTCCCTATCCAATGTAGCTGTAACTGCGCCTTATTGGCTTCTTTTCAGTTAACAAGCAAGTACGCAAACAGCCTTCGGTTCCTAACAAGCTAAGCACCTACCCGGGGAACTACGAACTACTAGTTTAGCCTATCCGGCCTAACTAGCTTGTTAAAACAACCTGATCGGGACCTCTACCACTCTTGTAGATCACTGAACTATGCGCCTATCTTCGCTTTTCGATCAGCCGTTGCTCCCTAGCCTACGAACTCCGGCTCACTTCCAGCACTTCTGGCTCGCTTAGCCCTAGCTCGAAACAGCCAACTCACTTCGCCTACGCAACGAAGAGAAGTAGTTTACTTGCTTAGCTCGAACATGCTTCCGTTCACTTACGCAAGATTCACTCGTTTACTTGTTAGCTAGCGCTATTCCACATCTTAGCTTTCAGGGGTGAAAGAACGTAGTGGTGAACGAAGTTGACTTTGACTTATAGCATTTCTCCTTCTCTTAGCTGAAGGCTTATCCATGAATCCGGACTTGAAGAACTTGAGGGCATAGGATTCAATCCAGCCACAGGTTCTCCCTATGGCTACCTTGTTGCGAACGGATCTCTATTCTTCCGAGAAAAAAAGAAAGAAGAGAAAGAACTGGGAGTTGGCGCCTACATAACTGCTTGCTTGCTTACCAAGCCATCCTGGCAAGCTCCTCCAGTTCGATTATGATTCTTGACTTGACTTATTATAAAAACAACTCACTATCCAAATGAAAGACGATCGATTATCTACCCAAGAAGATAGAGAGTCCCACATACGAGAAAAGGTCACAAATAGAGTTGAACCAAGTAACATTGCAAAGGCATAATGATAGTAGGGTCGGGATATCCCCGCCCTCCGAACCGGACGTGAGGGTCTCCCCTCATCCGGCTCTCTGCAGGGGAATCTCCACTCACTGCTTCCCCTAATATCCTCCCTTTACCACATCATGGGGGTTTACAGGAGATCCCAGAGGCTCGCTCGGAAAGGCTGCTATACCATACCTTTTGACTTAACTCTACTCTAGTAGTCACTAGACTCACTATAGTAGTCCGTCCGGCTGCTC